GACAAAAAATACTCCCTATACTAAAACTTGTTGTTTCGCCGATTTATGGTTCCCTTTTTTTCGGCGCGTGCGTTCCTTATCTTATTTTAGTATCTAGTCAAATTTTTCCATTCGAATAGAAAAAAACTCTTGATTATTGATACATTCTAGCAATTTCAATTGGTCAATAACGACAGAGTTACATCACACCCCTTCCCATTTTTCAAATTTTTATTGAAAAATAAATAAAGGGGGGGTAAAGTGAATTCTTCTCAATATACATACTAGGATTAGGACTATGATACAAGTAATTCCTGACATCTGGTCGAAAAGGAATAGCAAATCTAAAGAGAGGCAAAAGGCTTTTCATAATTTTTTTTTTCTTTTTTACGAATTTGATAAAGCTAAATAGACAGATCTAAAAATTCATTTCGGATAATTGAACCTTCTCAAACTGTTTCTTTTTAAGAACCAAAAAGATTTGTGCCAAAACAACCGATCCTAAGAAGAACAAAAGGCCTTGGACACGTAATGGATCTTGAAGTACTATTTCCGCATCCCCCTGACCAAATCCACCCACATTAGGATTACTAGTTAATGGTTGATCGAGTTTAATGGATTCGCCCTCTGAAACAAGAAGTTCTAGGCCTCGAGGGATAATATCAATCACTTCGCGTCCATTCGATGCATCCACTATGGTTATTTCGTATCCCCCTTTTTCTTTTCGTAAAATTTTGCTTATTATCCCTCCTGCCGTAGCATTATAAACTGTATTGTTACTTTTGCTACCATCAGGATAAATCTGACCCCTTCCTCTGTTTCCACCTACGTATATAGGATATTTTAAGAAGTGAACATCTTTATTAGTAGCAGGGTCTGGGGCAAGAATAGGAAAGGTTATTTCACTATATTTTTGACCAGGAACAGGACCTATTACAAGAATATTTTTTTTATTGGGGCGATAATTCTGAAAAGACAGATTTCCTATCTTTTCTTTCATCTCGGGTGAAATACGATGGGGGGGGGCTAATTCAAATCCCTCCGGTAAAATAAGAACAGCTCCCACATTCAAAGCTCCTTTTTTACCATTAGCTAGAACTTGTTTTAGTTGCATATCATAAGGAATTTTAACAACTGCTTCAAAGACAGTATCAGGAAGTACCGTTTGTGGAACCTCAATATCCACGGGCTTATTAGCTAAATGGCAATTGGCACATACAATACGCCCAGTTGCCTCTCGTGGATTTTCATAATTCTGCTGGGCAAAAATCGGATATGCACTTGAAATGGATGCCCAAGTTATTATATATATCATGAGTGAGACAGATATGGAGCGAGTAATCTCTTCCCTTATCCAAGAAAAGGTATTTCTAGTTTGCATGGTCCAATCGTTTATCCCGAAAATTTCTACAATAAAGTTAGGTAGGTCGATAATATACTTCCCTAGCCACAATTCTGCTATTTACATTTACTGAAAAAAAACCTTTTGTGTTGAAATATACAAGGAATACCTCATGGGTAAAAAGAGTAAAGTAAATACGACTTTGATTTGGTTATGATGTATAAGGTACGAAAGATTAAAATTGGATCAATGAATCAGTTTTTAGTCGTTTATTGCATGATAAATCACTACAAGTGACGGAGATACACGATTTAAATAACGAAAGATCCAATATTTAAAAATTGTATCAAGAATGACTGGAAAGGTAGAAACTAGACCAGATAAAATTTGCTCATAATGAGCAAACCCAAAATCTTTGTAAATATAACCAATCATTAGTTCCCAACCGTGAGGCGAATGGAATCCGATACATAAATCAGTTAATAAAAGAATCGAAAAAGCTTTAATTGTATCACTTAAATTATATAGGAATTCTTGAACCCAAGAATTCAGAATAAAAAGCTTTTCCTTACCCCAAAAGGAATAACCACTTAGAATAACGAAAGATATTAGATTTGTCGAGAAGTGCAAGATTGTATGGATACGAGACTCATTGTGTATCTTGATGAATTGGATCGTTTCTTTGTGGATTCCTAGACGAAATTGTTGTAAATCGGTTTCTGGGTATTCCTTTATCATTTCATCGAGCTGGAATAGTTCCTCTAATTGTATGAATTTTGCTAGAACACTTTTTTCTTGAATATCATTCAAAAAAGTTTCGCATTGTCTAGTATTCCACCAATTAGTAATCCAAGTTTTCAAACTTTTATTACAGCAGAGAGAGATCAACCAGGGCAAAAAGACTATAGATGTAAAATAAAAAAAAGGAATGAATGCTTTCTTTTTTGTCATTTTGAATCTGTGAATTGTTAATGAACCTACCTCATTTGTTGATTCTATTAGATCTAATATTTCTATCGAGCATGAGTTTCTATTCTATTCTAATTCCAATAGAATGTAGTGAGCCTATGAATCCATTTTCTCTTTTTCTGTTGATTCAATACTGAGTCTTTGCTTTGAATCTAGAAAGAATACAGAAATAGACTCAGAATACACTTCCAACTTGAATCAAGAAAAAATTGGGGTTTCCAGGATGTTATTCCCCCTTTTTTCGATCAATACTAATTTCGAGACGAAGAAACTCCTTTTCTTTTCTATCAAATATATCAAAAAAACGAGAATAAAAGAATAGATGAATATTCAATTGACAAAAAAAAAGAAAGAAATTATTTCGTTTTTTCTTCCTACTGCCAAAGCATTTAGTCTTTTAAAATTAATTCATTTCAAAATACTTCAATTGGTACACGCAAGAAGTAAGCCAATTCAGCAGCTTTTTGCTCAATTTCTCGTGTAGTAAAATTTGCATCAGTACGAATTAAAGGAATAGCCCCTTGACCTCGAATTTCCATATAAAGGACACGCCGAGCAGAAACACCCTCTTTAACTTCTATTCTGATGGACTGAATATCTTTCATAAAGAATCGTAAAAAGATGCGACGACTTTTTCCAGGAAATCCCCAACGAAAAATACGCACTATTCCTTCTTTTCGGTCGAAAAGATCATAACCACTACCCACATTCCACAAAATAGTGCACCACAAATAGCAACTAATAAAGAGACCTGCGATCCCATAGAAAGACATCACAATCCCTTGTGGAAAAAAAATGATTTGCTGAGACGGAAATAACGATATAACATTTCTACCAAGATAACTGGAAGTTCCAACCAACAAGAATCCTAATGAACCTAAAAATAGGATAAAGGCCCAGCAGAAATTACTTGTTTTTCGAGACCCCGTTATAAATTCTATCCATATAGATTCTGATCGCCAACTCATATATATTAGATCCAGTTATACAATTTTTTGGAATTGAGAAAATATGACTTTCCTTTTTTTGTTTTCAAAGTAACTCTCATCAACTATTTTGTTGTGAACCTTTACCTTAGGAGTAATTCATAGAATTTTTTATATCTTAAATAATAACATCTCCTTCTTTTATATGACCCCCTATAGCTATATACATACAAATAAATAGATTGACTTGAATTTCATACATTGGCCCGATGATGATTCATTTTTTTTTCAAAAAAGCGCAAATTTATTTACGTTTACACATGCTTTTTTTATTTATGTTTGTAGGAATCTATGTGTTATACAATATTCTACATGGGTCTTATCGAAGTTTTTAAAATAAAAAAAGGAGTGATATGATTAGGTCTCAGCCGATCTAAAAAATCTTATTTTTTTGAATATGAAGAAATAAAGAAGCCATTGCAATTGCCGGAAAGACTAGGCCTACTAAAGGCACAAAAATAGAGGGTAAGTTATTGAAAGTTGTCATAAAAAGGGTACCTCAATTTAATATTTGTACCTGTTATTGTTATATTCTGAATTCTAAAGATATCTTAGAATATCTTGTATTTTGATTATTTCTATTATATATATTATATAATTATACTAAGTATCTTTAAGTAAATATATATCTAATACTAATATACAACCTAATAGAAATAGAATAAAAAAATAGGTACAAGAAACGCCAAACTAAATAAATGGACTTATTAATCTTTCAAAATAAAATAGATGTATCATAATCACCTTGTTAGATTTATTATTCTTTTTGTCTTATAATAGTCATTAATAAAGAAAAAATTTTATTCCATTACAAATTTCTACAAAATGGAAGACTATCTATAGATCTGTATATATCTCTATTTGAATTATCTATACATATGCAAGCAAGGGAGGAAAATGAATTTTTCGGGGTTTTCGTTTAATTCTGATAAACTAACCGTTCTATTTGATTTAATTTTTGTTCAAAGGAAAAAAAGCATGGAGCTGAAATAACTCGCTCAGAACACCTTTTAAAAGATTACGTGGTACAATTGCATCCAATAAGCCCTTACGTAATAAAGATTCAGCCGCTTGTGAACCTTCAGGCACGGCTTTTTTCAATGTTTGTTCAATTACTCTTTTACCCGCAAATGCAATATAGGCATAGGGTTCGGCAATAATGATATCCCCCAACATACCAAAACTAGCTGTCACCCCACCGGTAGTAGGAGATGTAAGAATTGATATATAGAATAACTTTTTACTTGATTGATAATCACATAAAACTGAAGAAATTTTAGCCATTTGCATCAAACTTAAACTTCCTTCTTGCATTCGTGCTCCTCCGGAAGAACACACTAAAATAAGAGGTAAACATTGATTGGTAGCATACTCGATCAAACGAGTTATTTTTTCGCCTACTACGGATCCCATACTACCCCCCATAAACTGAAAATCCATAACCCCAAGGGCTACCGGAATACCGTTTAGTTGACCTGTACCTGTTTGAACAGCGTCAGTCAATCCTGTAGTTTTTTGAGCAGAGTCAATACGATTTTTATAAGGTTCCTCCTTCGAATGAAATTTAATGGGATCCGCAGAGACCATGTCTTCATCCATAGGATTCCAAGTACCCGGATCAATCGAAAGCTCGATTCTCTCTGAACTACTCATTTTCAAATAATGTCCACATTGTTCACAAACATTCATTTTGACTTTCTTATACATTAATCCATAACAATTGT